GATTCATTCTTTTCTTTTAACTATAGGGTCCTGGTCATTTGATTTGGTAATAAAGATAATAACGAATAGAAAGGAATTAATGACTTGGACTGGGTATTAACGGTCAATCTCCGGTAGAAGGTTCCGTCGGAACAATTATTTATTTCAGGTACCTCTTAAATAAAAAAAAAAAAGAGAGAAAATGTGGGGAGAAATGACAAGAAGATATTGGAACATGAATTTTGAAGAGATGATGAAAGCAGGAGTTCATTTTGGCCATGGTACTAGGAAATGGAATCCTAGAATGGCACCTTACATCTCTTCAAAGCGTAAAGGTATTCATATTACAAATCTTACTCGAACTGCTCGTTTTTTGTCAGAAGCCTGTGATTTAGTTTTTGATGCAGCAAGTATAGGAAAACACTTCTTAATAGTTGGTACCAAAAATAAAGCAGCCAATTCAGTAGCATCAGCTGCAATAAGGGCTCGGTGTCATTATGTTAATAAAAAATGGCTCGGTGGTATGTTAACGAATTGGTCCACTACAGAAATGAGACTTCATAGGTTCAGGAACTTGAGATCGGAACAAAATACGGGGAAACTCAACTGTCTCCCGAAAAGAGATGTAGCAATGTTGAAGAGGCAATTATCTCACTTGCAAACCTATCTGGGCGGGATCAAATATATGACGGGGTTACCCGATATTGTAATCATCGTTGATCAGCAAGAAGAATATACGGCTCTTCGAGAATGTCTCACTTTGGGGATTCCAACAATTTGTTTAATCGATACAAATTGTGACCCGGATCTCGCAAATATTCCGATTCCAGCGAACGATGACGCTATAGCTTCAATCCGATTGATTCTTAACAAATTAGTATCCGCAATTTGTGAGGGCGGTTCTAGCTATATAAGAAATTGTTGATTAATAATAGGATAAGTCAATGACTTTGGAAACTCCATAAATTGATTGAATCGGTTACTATCCCTGAGTCTCAAAAAAGAGATCAAAATCACTGGGGATATTATGTGATCACTTGGGATCCGAAATATACGATTGATTCAAAGTAGACGAGTTGAGAAAGAGATACGAGATGGCTGAATCAAAATAATTCCTTTTTAAGTTCTATTTATGTCAGAGGGCAATATGAATGTTTTACCCTGTTCCATCAACTCACTAAAAGTGTTATACGATATATCCGATGTGGAAGTAGGCCAACATTTTTATTGGCAAATAGGGGGTTTCCAAGTCCATGCCCAAGTACTTATCACTTCTTGGGTTGTAATTGCTATCTTATTAGGTTCAGCCACTATAGCTGTTCGGAATCCACAAACCATTCCAACCGACGGTCAGAATTTCTTCGAATATGTCCTCGAATTCATTCGAGACTTGAGCAAAACTCAGATTGGAGAAGAATATGGTCCTTGGGTTCCCTTTATTGGAACTATGTTCCTATTTATTTTTGTTTCTAACTGGTCAGGTGCCCTTTTACCCCGGAAAATCATACAGTTACCGCATGGAGAGTTAGCTGCACCCACGAATGATATAAATACTACTGTTGCTTTAGCTTTACCTACGTCAGTGGCATATTTCTATGCGGGTCTTACCAAAAAAGGATTGGGTTATTTCGGTAAATACATTCAACCAACTCCAATACTTTTACCAATTAACATCCTAGAAGATTTCACAAAACCCTTATCACTTAGTTTTCGACTTTTCGGGAATATATTAGCGGATGAATTAGTAGTTGTTGTTCTTGTTTCTTTAGTACCTTCGGTGGTTCCTATACCTGTCATGTTCCTTGGATTATTCACAAGCGGGATTCAGGCTCTTATTTTTGCAACTTTAGCCGCAGCTTATATAGGTGAATCCATGGAGGGTCATCATTGACTAGCTTCCGAAATGGTCTTAAAAAAAAGCTTATCCCAACTCATACCGGTATATACGATCTAGAATAGGAGCAAAAAAAAAATGTATGATATTAGAGAATTAAAAAAAAGTAAGGGGGGTCGAGCTGGGTATATGTAAGGGCTCTAAGCCAATCCCTGTATATGTTTCGAAGAATGATTCTAGAATCCAGTTCAATAGAAGATACGGATGGTTTACGTTATTAAAGAAACAATGTATATGTGATATTAGATATTCACTAGTTATATATGGGCTATCCATATATATTATTTCCCATCCCACTGAATTTAGACGGATTCCAATGCAAGCCCTTCCGTTTTATCTGTGACTGTGGATTGAATGAATAAACAAATGAAGTCAAGCATGCATATAGAAGAGAAAGAGCGAAGAATTGAAAGAATGGAATGGTTCGGAACAAAGAAATGGAAGAATTGGAACCATATAGATTTACAAAGACTCCACGGATAGGAACTAAAAACGAGATATCGAAGTAGCTCTGATGATTCAGTAATATTATTATTTCAATTCAGAGTTCTTAGTTCTTTTTTTGTTTTTCGGATAGATCTTAAGTGATGGAATAATGAAGTAATAATTCATCGGTTGATTGTATCA